TTGCGGTGATTGTGTTCTACTAACCATAAAGATATTGGTACTTTGTATTTATTATTGGCCTTGTGATCTGGATTAATTGGGTTAGCTTTGAGGCTTTTAATTCGAGCAGAATTAGGTCAACCTGGAAGGTTATTGGGTGATGATCAATTATATAATGTAATTGTTACAGCACATGCATTTATAATGATTTTCTTTTTGGTAATACCAATAATAATTGGGGGGTTTGGCAATTGGCTTATTCCCTTGATAATTGGTGCTCCTGATATAGCTTTTCCACGATTAAATAATTTAAGGTTTTGGTTGCTTGTGCCGGCTTTATTTTTGTTGTTAAGATCTTCCTTGGTAGAGAGAGGTGTTGGCACTGGTTGGACAGTGTATCCTCCTTTGTCTGGAAATGTTGCTCATTCTGGAGCTTCGGTAGATTTAGCGATTTTTTCGTTGCATCTTGCTGGTGCTTCTTCTATTTTAGGTGCTATTAATTTTATTTCTACTGTTGGGAATATGCGATCTCCTGGTTTGGTTGCTGAGCGAATTCCTTTGTTTGTATGGGCGGTTACGGTAACTGCTGTTTTATTAGTTGCTGCTTTGCCGGTTTTAGCTGGAGCTATTACAATATTACTTACTGATCGAAACCTTAATACATCGTTTTTTGATCCGACTGGGGGTGGTGATCCTATTTTATACATACATTTGTTTTGGTTTTTTGGTCATCCTGAGGTATATATTTTAATTTTGCCAGGGTTTGGTATAATTTCACATATTGTTATGCATTATGCAGGGAAAAAACAGGTTTTTGGGTATTTGGGTATAGTTTATGCTATTGTTTCTATTGGGGTGTTGGGTTTTATTGTTTGGGCTCACCATATGTTTACTGTTGGGATAGATGTAGATACGCGGGCTTATTTTACTGCTGCTACTATAATTATTGCTGTTCCAACGGGTATTAAGGTTTTTAGGTGGTTGGCTACTATTCACGGGTTTGTGAATAAAACTGAACCACCTATTATGTGGGCTTTAGGGTTTATTTTTTTATTTACTGTAGGTGGGTTAACTGGTATTGTTTTGTCTAACTCTTCTTTAGATATTGTTTTACATGATACTTATTATGTGGTGGCTCACTTTCATTATGTTTTAAGGATAGGGGCCGTTTTTGCTTTGTTTAGGGCTTTTAGGTATTGATATCCTTTAATTTCTGGTGTAACTTTTCATGCTGTTTGGAGTAAAATTCATTTTGTTTTAATATTTGTAGGGGTTAATTTAACGTTTTTTCCTCAGCATTTCTTAGGTTTAGCTGGTATACCTCGTCGATATTCTGATTATCCAGATAGATTTGCTAAGTGAAATGTAGTTTCTTCTTGAGGTTCGTTAATTTCTTTTGTTTCTGTATTACTTTTTATGTTTATGTTGTTTGAGTCTTTTGTTTCTCAGCGATCTGTTGTTTGGGGAAGAGCTTTGAGGACATCTTTTGAGTGGCAAGATAATAGTTTTCCTGCATCTTTTCATTCGAATAGTCAGGTTGTAAAAATTGTGTTGTTGTCGTAGTTGACATAGTAATATCTTTGTGGTGGGCATAAATGTTACGTAATCCTTTTCATTTGGTAGAGTTTAGTCCGTGACCTTTTACTGCTGCGGGTGGAGCATTATTTTTAACTGTTGGATTAGTTAGTTGGTTTCATGGAAAAGGATTAATTTTAATGTTAATTGGTGTTTTGGTTATTTTGTTAACTATAGTACAATGGTGGCGAGATGTTATTCGAGAGGGTACTTATCAGGGTTATCATACTAGGTGAGTTGGTATGAATCTTCGGTGGGGAATAGTTCTATTTATTTTCTCTGAGGTTTGTTTCTTTTTTGCTTTTTTTTGAGGATTTTTTCATAGAAGACTTGTTCCTACCGTGGAGTTAGGTTGTGTTTGGCCCCCTGTTGGGGTTTTACCATTGAATCCTTTTAAAGTTCCTCTGTTGAATACAGCTGTATTATTAGGTTCAGGAGTTAGTGTTACTTGGGCTCATCATGGATTAATAGTTGGTAATCGTGAAGAAGCTTTATATGGATTATTTTTAACGGTGTTTTTGGGTCTGTATTTTACTGTTCTTCAATGGGGAGAGTATGAAGAGGCTTCTTTTAGGGTTGCTGATAGTGTTTATGGTTCTACTTTTTTTGTAATGACCGGATTTCATGGATTGCATGTTTTAATTGGAAGGACTTTTTTGATTGTGTGTACAGTACGATGTTATTTGTACCATTTCTCTACTTCTCATCATTTTGGGTTTGAAGCTGCTGCTTGATACTGGCATTTTGTTGATGTAGTTTGGATTTTTTTGTATTTGTGTATTTATTGATGAGGTTCTTAAGTAGGAAAGTTTAGAGGGAAATGTTAATAGATATTTTTTCATCTTTAGATGCTGGAGTATACTCTAATTTTAGGGTTAGGGGTTTTGTGTGGTTGAGTGGATTTGTTGGATTATTAATTTCTTTGGTTGGGGTATGGATTGGATTATCTAGTGTTAGGGTTATGTTTTTTAGTTTGATAGATATAGTATTAGATTTAGTGAAAAGCTGTTCTGGTAAGTTTTTTGGGGGATTTGCATTAGGACAAGTTTCTTTATTTGTACTGATTTTTGTTGTAAACATTTCGGGTATAGTTCCAAGTGTATTCAGTCCAACCAGCCATCTATCGTTGACTCTTGTGTTGGCTTTAATTGTTTGATTTTGTTTGATTTTTAGAGGTTGGGTGTATTCTTGAGAAAATAGTGCGGGACATTTGGTTCCAACTGGGAGACCTGTTGTGTTAATTCCGTTACTTGTGTTGATTGAAAGGGTTAGTATTTTGATTCGTCCTATTACTTTAGGTGTTCGATTAGCTGCTAATATTACTATGGGTCATCTTATATTACATGTTATTGGGGAGTATGTTGCGGGGTTTTTCTATGGGGTTTCAGTTTTTGGAAGGTTGTTGGGGGGTTTGGTTATGTTAGGATATGTAATTTTTGAGTTTGCTGTTAGGTTTTTGCAAGCGTATGTTTTTGTGTTGTTGGTTGGGTTATACTCTTCTGATCATCCTATAAACATTAAGTAGAGAGTGCGATTTTTAAAAGTAAAAGAATTAGTTAAAATATAATTTGAGTTTGTCGAACTCGAGTTGCCTCTGTGGTATTCTTTTATGCCTCAATTAAGTCCTATGTCTTGGGTTTTAGTAATTAGAATTTTTTTATCATGTTTGGTTTGTTTTGCAGTAGCGGTTTGGTGGGTTGTCGAAGGAAAGTATACTGTTAAATATATAGGAGGAAATACTAAGATTATTGGTAGTAAAAAGTCTATAAAGTGGGGGTTTGGAAGAATTTTATTAAAATAGTAGTGTGATTTTTTCCTACTGTGGGTGTAGGGGTTATTGGTATTATGGTGGGTAGGGTGTGTTTAATATCACAGCGGAAAAGACTTTTTGGAGCTTTGCTAAGAATGGAAATTTTTACTTTAGGTATTTATATTATAATTTTTGGGTTAGTTTATTTTCAAGGCTGATTAAGAAGTGTATGTTTAATTTTTTTAGCTTTTGGAGTTTGTGAAGCTGCTCTTGGGTTAAGTGTATTAATTTCATTGATTCGTAGAATTGGTAGTGATTACGTTGGCGGGTTGATTTTAGGTCATTTTTAGGTTGGGTGTTATAAGAGTTTTGATAGTTATGGTAAGTGGATTTGGACAGAGAGTTTTTTGATGGAGAGTTTTATGGGGTTGTATTATAATATATTTAGTGAGTTTGGGATTGTGATTTAGTTCTTTAGGGTTGGCTGGGTGTTGAAGTGAGATTTTGGTTGTTGATAGGTTTTCTTTTAGTCTTATGTCTTTGACTATTTTGATTTCTAGCTTTAGAATATTAGCTAGGGTACGTGATGTACAAAAGACTAGTAATAAATGTATTGAGTTTATTTTTAGAGTTTTGGTATTAACCATAGCTCTTGTTTTTTGTTTTAGTGTTGGATCTTTACTTAATTTTTATATTATGTTTGAGTTTAGGCTTATTCCTATTTTATTAATTATTTTAGGATGAGGATATCAACCAGAGCGATTACAGGCTGGGAAGTATATATTGTTATATACGGTTAGTGCTTCTCTTCCACTTTTAGTTTTAATTATTTTAGTTCTTATTAAAAGTGGGTCTGTTTTTTGAGGATGAAAATTTTTGGGGTTTGAATGAGGATGGCTGGTAACTTTTTGTGCTTCTTTAGCTTTTTTAGTGAAGTTGCCTATTTATGGGTTTCATTTATGGTTACCTAAGGCTCATGTTGAAGCGCCGGTTGCAGGATCCATGATTTTAGCGGGTGTTTTACTTAAACTTGGAGGTTATGGATTAATCCGGTTTTTTTATATGTTAAGATTGTTTAGAAGTTTAACTATTTCAGTTATTTTTTGTCTTAGATTGACTGGGGGAGTTGTTGCTAGTATAGTGTGTTTTTCTCAGAACGATGTAAAGGCTTTAGTAGCTTACTCTTCTGTAGGACATATGAGGTTAGTTTTAGGTGGTATTTATTCTAATACGGATTGAGGATGATTGGGTTGTTTATTAATGATGATTGCACATGGTTTATGTTCTTCCGGTTTGTTTTTTTTAGCTAGTGAAACTTATAAGTGTTATGGGACTCGAAGCCTGTTTTTGGTTAAAGGTGGGTTGGTTTTAGTTCCTGGAATTGCTTTGTGTTGGTTTTTAGTATGTGCTATTAATATAGCTGCTCCTCCTTCTTTAAACTTATGGGGTGAGTTGATACTTGGAATTTCTGTTTTAAGATATTCTATAGTGTTTGCTTTTTTTACTGGGGCTATGACCTTTTTAAGAGGGCTTTATTCCTGGTATTTATACTCAATTACTCAACATGGGCAGTATCCATTGTGAGTTCGTGGTGTAATGGTGGCTGAGGAATACACTAGTTATGTTATTAGGTTTATGTTGGTGTTTTTATTGGGAGTAACTGGTGTTATGCTAATACTATTTTTGTAGTATTATAATACTAATTTTTTTTGTTGAGTATATTAAATTCTTAAAAAAATGGGCGTAGTGCTCCTATTTTTGGTTTGCAGATTTTTACCCTTGCTACTAAGGTAAATAATAGTATACAAGCTAACAAAATAACGCAAGTAATACCGTTTTCTATGTAGAGAAAGCTTAGAGTTTGTATAGTTTCGTTAATTCTAATATCAATTTTTGTATTGGTTTGGTAGTTTGAGGTTAGCCTGAAACTTTTGAAACTAAAAAGCGAAATAGTGGTTAGAGTAATTGGTATTAAGGGATTGTTGATTGAAAAAGCCATATTAGGGGAGAGAGACGCAATGTATGCGAATATTACTAGTATTCCACCAATAAAAATAAAAAAAAGTATATAAGAGTATCAAGGACTAATCGTAGCAATAAGAATACAATTAAGGAATGCTAGTAATAACACCATAACCCCTAAGGATAGTGGGTGTATAGGTAAAGTTATTGAGAGTATTACGTATGTTCACAAGGTTGAAATAATTATTAGTGTGATTACATATAAGTAGAGTTATAGTTATGCTGATCATGTTTGATCTTTCTGCTTGGAAGGCAGCTGTACATATTAATACTATCAGCATTATTTTATAATAATAGGAGAAGGGGTCTTAGGGCTATTAAGATAGTTAGCCTTAAAGGTAAAAAGGATTTTCAAGCTATAGCCATTAAAAGATCATAACGGTAGCGTGGTAAAGTGGCTCGAGTTCATAAAAAGATAATAGCCACTGGAATGGATATAAGTAATGTGCCTGTTAGTAAGCAGGAGGTAATAAGACTTATTATTAAAATATTTCTATACTCTGCTATAAACAGAAAAGCAAATCCGGCACCGCCATACTCAATATTAAATCCTGAGACTAGTTCTGATTCTCCTTCTGCAAAATCAAAGGGAGCTCGATTTGTTTCTGCAAGAATTACTGCTAATCATATAATTCCTAAAGGTAAGAATAATATAATAGTAGTTATCGATAAATTTGTCAAACGAACCCTTAAAATATCTATTTGCATTGCCAAAAATAAGTAGAAGATAATAATTAAGGTTATAGTAACTTCATAGGAAATGGTTTGAGCTATGGCTCGGATGGCCCCTAATAATGCGTATTTGGAGTTAGATGATCAGCCTGCCATTAATGTTGTATAAACTGTTAATGAGGAAATACATAGAAACAGAAGTATACCTAGTGTAAGTTGGGTTGAGATTTTAAAGGAGGGAAATAATTGCCATAACCTAAGGGCTAAGATAAGTATTACTGTTGGGGTTAAAATAAAAGGAAAATAGTTTGAAGATATAGGAGTGACTCATTCTTTAACAAAGAGTTTTAAAGCGTCTGCTAATGGTTGTGGGATTCCGATTACTCCTAGTTTATTAGGGCCTTTTCGAATTTGAAAATACCCAAGAGCTTTTCGTTCTAGGAGGGTAAAAAATGCTACACCCAGCAAAATCAATAGATATGTAACTAAGGTAGAAATTAAATGTTGAATTATATAGGAAGGGAAGTAGTCTTCATAGTCAGAGCTTAAATCTGAAGCATTTTTCTGCCACCTTACTTCAAAAGGGATGTGAGACCTTTTATTCGGTGTAAACGAATTGTAATAAATATACTACCTTTTGCAAAGCATCAGGCTGATAGGCCATAATTTACCTCATCAGAGTAATCCGTTCATCCGGCGTGATGCTTATTTAGTAATGCCTTGACTATTGTTTTGGTAAAGTTGCAGTTTACAGTAATAAATATATACTACAAGGCAATTAAAAGATTGGTTGAAAGCGGAATCTTTAGTTCCTTCTAATGATTCAAATTCATTTGTGTTTTCTATTCACCAGCTTTCAATTTTATGAAAATTCTTTTGTTTAGCAAATAACTTTTTTAAAAAGAATAAATAATATTAAAATAATGGGGGGTAGAAGGGGGGGGTAGAGAGGAGAAGGTTTAGGTAGGTATACAACCTTTAAAGATTAAGAATAAGTAATTATGGTTACTAAAATGTCTACAATGAACATTAGTGGGGTGTAAGATATACAATATATCGAATTCATGTTAAGTGGGTGATGAAGTTAATATTAAGTTAGTGTTGTATGAGAGTGATAATAATTAAAGGTTGAGATAGTTAAATTGGAAGTATAGATAAATAATGTTAGCTTGTTGGTAGCTAGTAACACAAGAAGGTTTTTATTGTTATACTAGGTGAGAAATAAAAAAAGTATGAGAGTTCCTTTGTTATGTTCTGTTTTTCTTTTTTCTGTTGCGGTATTTACATGGGTATTTGGGGTTTATGCGATTGGCTCTACAGGACAGAGTTATATAGTTGAGTGACAACTTTTAAGTATGTGTAGTACAGATTGAAGTTTACCTATTATTATTGATTACATTAGTCTTTTTTTTTCTTGTATTGTTTGTTTAATTTCTGGTTCTGTGTCTCTATTTAGGGTATCTTATATAGAAGGAGAAGTGTTTATACGACGATTTATATTACTTATCATAGCTTTTGTAGGATCTATAAATTTATTAATTTTTGTACCGAGACTTATTACTATTTTATTGGGGTGGGACGGGTTAGGTATTGTGTCTTTTGCTTTAGTTATTTATTATCAAAATAAAAAGTCCTTAGCTGCTGGAATATTAACAGTGTTAGTTAATCGTATTGGAGATGCTTTGCTAATTCTAAGTATTTGTTTTTTAGTTAACTGGGGAGAGTGACGAATTGGTTATGGGATAACGGGGGATTATAGGTTGTTAGTTTGTTTTTTAATTGTTATTGGAGCAATAACAAAAAGGGCTCAGATTCCGTTTTCTGCTTGGTTACCTGCAGCAATAGCTGCACCTACGCCTGTTTCTGCTTTGGTACATTCATCAACTTTAGTGACAGCTGGTGTTTACTTAGTTATTCGCTTTTATAGCACTTTAATTGAATCTCAGGAGGTTTTATGATTTCTAAGAAAAATGGGAGCATTAACTTTACTAATAGCTGGTTTAAGGGCCTGTTTTGAGGTTGATTTAAAAAAAATTATTGCTTTGTCAACTTTGAGTCAGTTAGGTTTAATGATATTTACTGTTGGAATTGGTTTTCCTGTTATTGCTGTTTTCCATCTTTTTACTCACGCGTTGTTTAAAGCCCTATTATTTTTGTGCGCTGGTTCTATTATTCATTCCACTGCAGATACACAGGACGGGCGAATTTTAGGGAGCTTAAACTATTTGTTGCCTTTTAGAAGTAGATGTTTAGTGCTTAGAAGTGTTGCACTATGTGGAATACCTTTTTTAAGAGGGTTTTACTCAAAAGATCTTATTTTGGAAGGGGTTTTTAGTAATTTTAATGGGAGATTAGAGGTGTTTATTATATTGGTGGGTGCTAGGTTAAGTTTGGTTTATAGTTTACGAATTTTGTTAGTAGGGGTATTTGGGCAAAGTTTCAGTGGTGGTTTATCTACTTATAGGGTTGAAAGGAGTTATGTGGTGTCTTCAGTTATTATTTTATCTGCTGGTGCAATTATAGGTGGGTGGTTGTTACAGAGAGTCTGAGTGAGTGCGAATGGATTTAGGTTAGTGGGTATTTTTGGTAAAACAACTATTAGTGTTGTCACGTTTTTAGGTTTGTTTTACAGATTTATTGATTTTTTTTCGAAAAAAATTTTTAAGTGAAAGTTTTTTGGTTGGTTAAGCTGATTTTTGTCTAGAATATGGTTTATGAATATAGTATCTGGAGGATTTTTGGCAGGAATTGGTTTAAAGTGAGGTAGGTTAATACATTTACATTTAGATTTAGGTTGAATAGAAATCTTGGGAGGACAGGGTATATTTAAAACTCTAGAAAAAGGTATTGATTTAAGGTATTTTACACAGAGCGGGAGACTTTTAGTTTATATTCGTATTTTTCTAATTTTGTTAGTATTGTTTTTGATCACTGTCAAGTGATAAAGTTATTTAGTTTAATAGTGTTTCATGTTTATGATGATATTTTGGAGAAAGACTAAGTCATTTTAACATTTTCAGTGTTATGTTTTGAAGCTTAAACTATTTGTCCTTTGGGGTTATATTTTATTAGAGAATAATAGAGAGTCTCATAATTTTGAGAGTGTAGGAGAAATCGCAAAAAACCCAAAATATAAAGTAGAAAAGGTCTGACCAATTCAAATAAATGGATCTTCCACTGGTTGTTTGCCGATTCAGGTAAGTACAATGAAAACACCTAGGAACATTCAAAAAAGAATTTGATTTATTGGATAGAAGGAGTTAGAGCGTATAGTGTTATAATGTAGTATTGGTATTAAAATTAAAATTAGGATTGATATTAAGAGTGCAACTACTCCACCTAACTTATTAGGGATAGATCGTAAAATTGCATAAGCAAATAGAAAATATCACTCTGGTTGAATATGAACAGGTGTTCTTAGCGGATTAGCTGGAATATAGTTTTCTGGGTCTGTTAAAAGATTAGGTGAAAACAGGCAAATAAGGGTTAGTATAGTTAATAGAACAATAAATCCCACAACATCCTTTGATGTATAGTAAATATGAAATGGAATTAGCTTGACATTTGATGAAATGCCAAGAGGATTATTAGATCCTCTTTCATGTAAAAACAACAAATGGATTACAACAAAGGCTATGATAGCAAATGGAAGGACAAAGTGCAAAACAAAAAATCGTCTTAAAGTTGCGTTGCTTACCGAGAATCCTCCTCACAATCAATAGACTAAGGTTTTCCCGATGTATGGAATTGCTGAGAGTAGATTGGTAATTACGGTAGCTCCTCAAAAAGATATTTGTCCTCATGGAAGTACGTAACCTAGAAAGGCTGTTGCCATAGTAAGAAAAAGTAAAATGATTCCAATATTTCAAGTTTCCTTGGCTAAGTAAGATCCGTAATATATACCACGACCTGTATGTAGATAAATACATACAAAGAAAAACGAGGCACCATTTGCATGGATGGTTCGTATAAGTCACCCATAGTTTACATCTCGTGAAATGTGAGAGACAGAATAAAAGGCAAGATCAACATTTGAGGTATAGTGTATAGCGAGAAAAAGTCCTGTAATGGTTTGTGTAACTAGACACAAACCTAGTAAAGAGCCAAAGTTTCATCATGTTGATAGGTTAGTTGGAGCTGGTAGATCATACAAAGAGTTGTTTAAAATTTTAATGAGAGGGTGAGTTTTTCGTATGGGAAGTTTAATTCAGAAAATTAGTATGACTAAATCTAAAACTCCCAAAGTTTTTATTTTTTTAAACTATTTTCTGTTTATTAGGGAAGGTGAAAATTTGTTCACTTTCTATTAGGTAACAACTAATTGCTGTAACTGTAGCTTCTTCTCTAGTTTTTTATTTTTGTTTTTTGTTTTTTTATAAGGTAAAGTTAATAGTGGGTAAGTGGCTACTTATTTACTGATCCTAAGTCAGTGGTATTTTTATACTAACCCACTTTAAGGATTGAGGTAAAATTTGATGGGTGTTTACTGATGCTTTTATTAGATGCACTTCTTGGGGTCCTTTCGTACAATCAAGAAAAGGTTTATAAGTAAAGGAGATAGAAACCAACCTAGCTTGCGCCGGTCTTAACTCAGCTCGTGTAAGGGTGTAGTAGTCGAACAGACTATCCTGTCATAGCGGTTGCACTTATGTGGATATCCTTAAGCCAACATCGAGGTCGCAAACCCAACTTTCGATGTGTACTCTTAAGTTGGATTACGCTGTTATCCCCGGGGTAACTACTTTTTAGTCCTTAATAAATTTTAAATATTTTTTAATAAAAATTGGAAGCTTTATTGGTTCCAAGATTGCCCCAATCAAACCTCATGTATTTTTAAGTATGTAAACAGAAATACAAGAAGAGGTAAAGTTCCGCGGGGTCTTTTCGTCTTCCTTTGTTATCTAAGTCTTTTCACTTGGACGAAAAGTTCTTTTTGTATACAAAGTACAGCTATTCCTAGTCTTGCCATTCACTGGCCTCCAATTAAAAGGCTAATTATTACGCTACCTTAGCACGCTCACGCTAACGCGGCCGTTTAAAATTTCACTGGGCAGGCATTATCTTTTATGTAGAAGGGTTCAAAAGACGATGTTTTTGGTAAACAGGCAGGGAATTTATTTGCCGAGTTCGCTTTATATAAGTTTAGTAGAATAGAAAATTTAATGATTCGAGTTTTTTAAGGTTAACGAAAGATAAATTATGTTAATACTAATAGGATGCCTGTTTATTATTGTATAGCGTTATACAATAAATTTCTTTAAGGGTGAAAATGGTGTATATAAATATTAGGTGTTTGAGTGTTGTAACTAGAACGTTGTTAGATGGCTGCTTTTAGGCCTACTTAAAAAATTAAGGAAAATAAGGTATTTTTTGTGTTTTTGCTGAGCTTATCCTCAACAAATTAAACTTTATAGTGTTGGTGTTGTGACACTTATATCTATAAGGCGGCACTTTGATGCTTTTAAAGAAAAACCAGCTATGTGACTATATGAAAGGCTTGTTACTTCTACTAAAAATTACTTTATCAATTGTGAAACATTGATTTTTAAAGGTTAGTAGCTCATAGTCGTTCGGGAGTTTAGTTTGCTATGGTTTTGTTGCTTCTCCATGATGCAAAAGGGATATGAGATTACCATTTCTTGAAAAGGCTGGAAAATTTGACCCTTGCGGTTATGAGTTAATAAGTAAATTTTTTATAAAATACTATGTACTGTAAAAATTTTTTTTATTTGTAAAAAGTTTGTAGTTGTTTTATGCTTACAAAGGGGATAATCCGTAAAAAGAGCTACAATCTTTTGCCTAATTCTCGGCCACTTTGTTAGTGATATTAGCTCTGGAGAGTATTATTCTTGTCTTTGGTTTACAAGACCAATGCTTATTAGCTTCTCAGAGCTATCCTGAAGTTGAATAGAAACTGTAATCGAGTTAAAAGCTCGATGCCTGGTATCTCGGCCATCATGGATTATGATAGGGGCAATTTCCATTACCCCTACTGTGTTACGACTTATCCTACTTTATTGTCGGAGTGACGGGCGATTTGTGCGCGCTTTAGTTCTTGTTCAGATTTATTTTATGTAATTTTAAAATCTTACTTTCAAGTCCTCCTTCATTAGAGTTTTAAGCTCTAAGTTCGCTAGTATATTTATTTGTATCCCATAGGTCTGCTTTTCATTGGCTGTATGTCACCTGAATTTTAGAGTGAATAGTTCTAATTGCTTCCTTTTTTTTCTTTTTCGAGCAAGCACAAACGGCCATACACAAGCTGAAGTGCAAGAATAGCTAAGATTTTCGTGGATTATCGAATTAAGCTACAGGATCCCCTGACAAGGAATAAAGCACCGCCACATTGTTTGAGGTTTAAGCTTTCGCTCGTAGTATTCTTTTTTATGTTGAGCCACACAGTAGTCGGGTATCTAATCCGAGTTCTGAAGTTGTGGTTTGTTAGGGTAATTAGATAATGACTGGATTGGGTTTGGTTTTAATTTATTTTTTACGTTAAAAGTTAATTTTGTAGTCTTTTTAGGTTGATAATTACCCTGATTTGTTTTAATTAGCTTGGAGTACTGGTATAACCGCGACTGCTGGCACCAATTTTGCCACTCCTTTTACTTGTTTTCTAGGGCCTAGTTTCCTAGCGAATGTAATATAGGACATTGGTGTTGTGAAGATTTAAACACTGAGGTAAGTGTTCTTGGACTAGCCTTGGGCGGAATAAGCTTTTTAAAAGCTTATTAAGGTTAGTTCATTTGCACAATGTGTGTGAGCTACCATATGTAGTTTAATTGGTATAGCTAACTGTATACGTCAATGAAATATTTAAAGCAAGGGTGATATAGAACACCCAATTATGGGCCGAAACCATAGTACTGTTAGTTTCTTGCTTAGTTCAAGTAGAGGTTGATTTTAGATCATTTAAAGCTTTGAAGGCTATTAGTTTATTTAACTTAAACCTCTAGGTATATGAAGACAGTAGGAAGAGGTTTCTATTTTTGGGTTATGAGCCCAACAGCTTAATTTTTAGCTTATCCTACTTAAAAAAAGAAGAGGATTAAAGTTAATGGGAGAATTTGGGATAGTAAGAATAGAATTGTTTGATTTGAGGTTACTTGGGTTTTGGTTAAGTGTATTTTATCAAATCTTAGTAGTGTTGAGAAGGTTAGGGATAGATAGTAATATAGGCTTACTAATGCTCCAATAATTAATCCAAAGATGATAATTGTTTTTGTTTCTGTGAATATTAAGACTAGTAATTTTATAATAAATCCTGTAAGGGGTGGTAATCCGCCTAAGGAAAGGATTGTGATAGCTAGAATAAAAAATTTTATAGGTTCTTTAGAAGAAAAAAGTTGTTTATGAGAATTAATTTGCTCTTTAGTTAAAAAGGCGTAGATTGACATATTAATTAGAATGTAAGTGGCTAGATAGGCAATGAGAATAATGTTGTATCTGTTAATGCTGGCTAGCATTCATCCTGTGTGTCTGATTGATGAATATGTAAGCAAAGATCGAATATCGGTTTGATTTAAGCCTCCGATGCCTCCTCATAATGCTCTAATTATTGCGATTAATATAATAGGTTTTATTAAGAGTGAGTTGAAAGAGCTAATAGCTAGAATGGGGGCGATTTTTTGTCAGGTTAGAAGAATAAACGCTGGAATTAATTGAAGTCTTGCTATGACTGGAGGGAATCAAAAGTGAAAGGGGGCTGCACCTAGTTTTAGGCATATTGCAATTACTATTAGAGTTTGTAGGTTGTTGAAGTATGCTGAGGTGATTGCTGAAGCAATAAAAATTGTCGAGCCTAGGGATTGGGGAATTAAGTATTTTACTGCTGCTTCTGATTCTCTTCTGTTTTCTTTTAAAAATATAAGTGGAATATAGCCTAGTATATTAATTTCTAAACCTATCCAAGTTATTAATCAATTAGATGAAGATGCTACTATACAGGTGCTTCTAACTATTAGAAATACGAATAGGAGTTTATTAGGTGATTTCATTTATTATGGAGTGAAATTTGTTGGAATAGTGAATATTAAAAAAGATCGATGTTATTGTTCAGGTTGAGTATTGGTCAGATCTGTGCTAGCAGGGCTAGCGATAATAGGATGGTCGTTAGTTTTGGGTTGTGAAGATTGATTGTTTAGATCTATTGAGTGTAAATTCTGATTAAGAAGTTCAGGTTCATTTAAGAAAGTAAATAGAGGAATAGTTGGAATTAGGCAAAGAATAATAATTGAAATCAATAGGCTAAAAGAAAATTGATTTGGTAGCTTTTGTTTTGGGATCACTTTGGTCTATAGTTAAAGATTTTAAGTAGCTAAATGCACATAGTGCTCTTTTGACGTGAAAGGTCAATGTGCGATGGGTTAAACACTTAGTTAGCATTAGAAAAGAAAGGTGGAAGGAGTTAAACCTCTCTTTATGTGGTTAGAAGCCCCATATTAGCTCGGCTACCTTTCTAGTTAAAAGGATAAGTGAGTCGAACACTTTCTCTTTGGTTTCAAGGCAAATATTCTCCGAGGTCCTTTAAATATAGTTCTAGAATGAGGTTTCAATGGTTGAATGCAAATCAAATCTTTTTTTTAAAGTATAGAACTATTTATATAGAAATATTTCATTTACAAAATTTTATGTTTTGAAAAAAAAAATGAAATTGCTATAGTCAGAGTAGAGGGAGGATATAGGAGGATATAGATAGATATTAATGAGTAGTTTAAATCATGAAAACGATAGATTGTGGTTCTATAGATAGGGTTAGTTGACTCTCATTAGATTTTTATTAAATTAAGTAAGTAAGGTTAAGTATTATAATATGATGATTGGATTACCTAAACAAAACAAGGGAAGGTAATAATGGAAAAAGTGATATTGAGTGTTTTGTTAGCTATTTTGCTAGGATTTGTTTTGTTATTTGTTGGGTTATTTCTTGGTATATCTTTTTATGTTGGTCGAGAGAAGGTAAGTCCTTTTGAATGTGGGTTTGATCCTATGGGATCTTCTCGAGTGCCTTTTTCTTTGCGATTTTTTTTATTGGCTGTAATTTTTGTAGTTTTTGATGTAGAAATTGTTTTGCTTTTTCCTGTTGTAATAATAGTAGGGAGTTCTTGAATGTGGGTTAGTAGTTATTTCGCATTATTGATTTTTTTGGTGTTGTTGTTTAGTGGGGTTATCCACGAGTGACGTGAAGGCTCTTTAGAGTGAGAGATATAGGAGATTAGTAAAAAAATAAAATAAATGAGCTTTTGAGGTCAATTGGGGTTTCAAGATGGTTATAGTGGTTTGAGTTCTGAACTCACTTTTTTTCATGATCATACTATGTTTGTTCTTGTATTAGTTTCATCTTTTGTAGGATATATAATGATATGTTTATTGAAAAGTAGGTTATCTTCTCGATTTGTTATGGAGGCTCAAGCACTTGAGGCTGCTTGAACTGTGGTTCCTGGGTTATTGTTGTTGATTTTGGCTATTCCTTCTGTTCGATTATTATATTTGTTAGATGAAGTAGGTGGGCCTATGGTTAGGATGAAAGCTATTGGACATCAGTGGTATTGGGAGTATGAATATGGAGATGGTAATAATGTGGTTAGTTTTGATTCCTATATGGTAAGTAGTGTAGAGGTGGGTGAAGGTGGTTTTCGTTTGTTAGAAGTTGATAATCGATGTGTATTACCTTATGGTGTTGATAGTCGTGTTTTAGTTAGTTCTGCTGATGTAATTCATGCTTGGGCTCTTCCTTCTCTTGGTGTAAAGGTTGATGCTATTCCTGGTCGGATTAATCAATTAGGTGTTCATTTAATAACATCTGGTGTGATGTTTGGTCAGTGTAGGGAGATTTGTGGGGTGAATCACTCTTTTATACCTATTAGAGTGGAGGGAGTTTCTTCTGAAGTTTTTTATCTTTGATTAATAAGTTAATTTGGGTCTCATTGTTATGTATTGGTGTGAGT